TGAAAATATTTAGATTCAAATTACTCTTTCAAGAGATTAGGCCAATAACTATATCTACATATCCAGAAAAATAGAATTTTTTTTACAACTATTATAAAAAGTAGAGTTACCTCTTTTTTCCTGACCGGGTCAATAAAGTTATGAAAGATTTTGATTTATTTATCTCTTTTTTTATATATAATGGATTTACCTGGACTAATACATGATTTTCTTTTAGTCTTTCTGGGATTGGGTCTTATATTAGGGGCTCTGGGAGTAGTATTACTTCCTAATCCCATTTATTCTGCCTTTTCGTTAGGATTTGTTTTTGTTTGTATATCTTTATTCTATATTCTATCGAACTCCCATTTTGTAGCTGCTGCGCAGCTCCTTATTTACGTAGGAGCCATCAATGTTTTAATCATTTTTGCTGTGATGTTTATAAATGGTTCAGAATATTCCAAAGATTTCCATCTTTGGACCGTGGGAGATGGAGTAACTTCCGTGGTCTGTACAAGTATTTTTGTTTCACTAATTACTACTATTCCAGATACGTCATGGTACGGTATTATTTGGACTACAAAAGCAAACCAGATTATAGAGCAAGATCTTATAAGTAATAGTCAACAAATTGGAATTCATTTATCAACAGATTTTTTTATTCCGTTTGAATTTATTTCAATAATTCTTTTAGTTGCGTTAATCGGCGCAATTGCTGTAGCTCGTCAATAATAACTCTTTAGAACTGGAAAAATATGAGCTACCACATGCATTTCCTTTTTCTATTTGACTTTGTATATAAAATAGATAGAATTTTTTTATTAGTTCGACCTATTCCCAATATATTCCTTTATTCCATTACGTTATTTTATATTCTAGTCAACTAGTAAATCCAATTGGTTAAATTGTTGTTCATATTGAAATGAATCGAGATTGATAAGGAGTTAGTTAATGATGCTCGAACATGTACTTGTTTTGAGTGCCTTTTTATTTTCTGTCGGTCTATATGGATTGATTACAAGTCGAAATATGGTTAGGGCTCTTATGTGTCTTGAACTTATATTAAATGCGGTTAATCTCAATTTTGTAACATTTTCTGATTTTTTTGATAGTCGTCAATTAAAAGGAGCCATTTTCTCCATTTTTGTTATAGCTATTGCAGCTGCTGAAGCCGCTATTGGACTCGCTATTGTTTCATCAATTTATCGTAACAGAAAATCAACTCGTATAAATCAATCGAACTTGTTGAATAAGTAATTTAAGTAATATTATCATATAACTTAGAATTTTCATAAATAAATTCAAATTAGCATGTTGGCTACTTAAGGTAGGCTCCTGTTATCACAAAGATAAGAGATCAAAGTAGTTTGGCACTGTCAATCCATTCCATAAGTAGATTAATAAAAAAACTCGGGAAACTCATCGATTCATCTAGTCCTAGTATTTAAATATATAATTCATTTATCAATTTACTAGATTGAAACTTTATCACGTTCAAAAATGGATAGATCCAATGTCGCATTCAGTAAAGATTTATGATACATGTATCGGGTGTACTCAATGTGTCCGAGCTTGTCCCACGGATGTATTAGAAATGATACCTTGGGACGGATGTAAAGCTAAACAAATAGCTTCTGCTCCAAGAACAGAGGATTGTGTCGGTTGTAAGAGATGTGAATCCGCCTGCCCAACAGATTTCTTGAGTGTTCGAGTTTATTTATGGCATGAAACAACGCGCAGCATGGGTATAGCTTATTAATACGTTACAGAAACTCTTACTCGAGTCCATTTTTTTTTTTTACCGCCAAAACCTGTGCCCAAAAATAATATATTTTTGGGCACAGGTTTTTTTGGTCCAAGTGTATCTTGTCTTTACCACGAACAACTTTCCTTGGTTAACAATAATTGTAGTTTTACCAATATTTGCGGGTTCCTTTATTTTCTTTCTTCCCCATAAAGGAAATAGGGTAATTAGGTGGTATACTATATGTATATGCATGTTAGAACTTCTTCTAACAACCTATGCATTCTGTTATCATTTCCAATTGGACGATCCATTAGTCCAACTAGTCGAGGACTATAAATGGATCAATTTTTTTGATTTCCGTTGGAAATTAGGAATAGATGGGCTGTCAATAGGACCCGTTTTATTAACAGGATTTATCACTACGTTAGCTACTTTAGCAGCCTGGCCTGTTACTCGAGATTCTCGATTATTCCATTTCTTGATGTTAGCAATGTACAGTGGTCAAATAGGATCATTTTCTTCGCGGGACCTTTTACTTTTTTTCATCATGTGGGAATTAGAATTAATTCCGGTTTATCTACTTCTATCCATGTGGGGAGGAAAGAAACGTCTCTACTCAGCCACAAAATTTATTTTGTACACGGCGGGGGGTTCCATTTTTCTCTTAATGGGAGTTCTGGGTGTCGGTTTATATGGTTCTAATGAACCAACATTGAATTTTGAAACATCAGTTAATCAGTCGTATCCTGTGGCTTTGGAAATAATATTCTATAT